TGCTTACACACTAGGCTACCCTTCTCCGAAAGCTCCGCGGGACCACCTACCACTAGTCTTCAGCCTGAGGGGTTTATTGCACAAAAACGCCGGGACGCAGGCTCCCGAAGAGGGAAGCCCAACGAATGTCAGATGCAAAGCCCCGCACCTCATTAAGATCATATTGGCATACTCTCCCAAAAAAAAAAGAGCAGACCCCATTGAAGACGAGAGTGAGGTACAACAAGGCCATTTCTGTCCACCGCCCTTCTCACGGAACCGTACGTGGACGTTACCGCTCATACAGCTCCCAGCCAGCAAGCAGTTAGCCTTCCTCTACAAGGAATGGAAGTGTGGATGAATCGACATCAAATAGAGGAATTCGGTTTTTCTTTTCAGCAATAACATGATAAGAGCATCCCTTTCACAAAAACCTAAAGATCCCATCCCTATCCTGCCACTTCAGCACCTTTTGATCTTCTCAAAGATCATTACGAGCCCTCTCCTAGAATGTTTTTGTAGATTCCGAAAATTCTATGGTAGATCAGGACGAGAATGAATCCGGGAATCCAGGACATACTCATCCTGGAGCTTCAGCTCTCCTCTGGGGAGGGGTTTTTATAGATAGAGAGGTGAGTCGAGGGGCCTCCCGCTTTACCGATTTCTCGGAATCGGAGGATCATCTGCCTGAACAAGAAGGAGCTGTTCTCGATGTGAGATCAGCAGCAAAAGAAAGAAGCATAAAGACGCAGCACCACCTACTCTTTCAACCGTAGAGTCGGGGTTCGCCCTCAGTCCTCACTGGTTTTGTAAAAGTAAGTAGTCGTTGGTCCTTCTGACTAGCCTTCCTCGGTCACAGCAAAGTGCCTTCGATTGGAACTTCGATTTGCATGTGTTAAGCATATAGCTAGCGTTCCTTCCAACTATCACAAGCAGGTGAGTGAATCCCCTTTCCTGGTGCTGCCCTTGCTCTCATTGCAGCAGAGCCATTTATATCTGCCACTTGATCAGTAGAGGCAACACGCTTGATGTTAAGATGAATGGCCTTATTATCTGCACCTTTCATTCTTTTTTTTGTGTTAAGGCCCTGTTATTACTACTTGAGTAAGGGAGGAAGATAGTCCTTTTAAGAGGGAAGTTTTGATGCAACACGTTCATGCAGGAACGATTAATTCATCTTTCTTGTTATCGTGTAAAGGGTGCTATTCACTGGCAGTCCGATGACGCGCTAGGAGCAGCCTGCAGCTGCCTTTTTCTTTATAAAGTCTAGTTGTTATATGCTTAACACATTCAAATATCTTTCCTTTTAGGAAGGTTAGTTTCTGGAATGTAATATCTGCTACTTTATCCTTGTTGACTGGAAGGTTAGAGCAAGCTAGGCCATATAAGAATAGATTCTATCGATCAGTTCTTGTTGCTTTCCTCTTGCTAGGCTAAGAGCTGAGTAGATCCTAGTGTGAGGACTTACCTTGAACTTCCTTACCTCACTGTAAGTTCTTCCTCTTCAAGGTTAGAGCAATCTAGGACAGAAAAGAACTAATGAGATCTCTCAAGGTCTTTGCCTGAAGGTTAGAACAAGCTAGGCTAGATAAGAATTAGATGTGAGCTCTCTTCTTTCCTTTTGTAGTTGCATGTAGCTCCTTTCTCTTGTTTGTTTTCGATGTTCAAAAGAGTCTGATTTCACAGACTCAAATGAGGAACCAATACTATGAGTAGATGTGGTTTGAGATCGATTGTTAAGGCCTTGACCCCACGTCGCAAAGCAAAGTGGAAATCTATCCCTGGTACGAGCATGGAACACTGGGTTAGCAGCAAGGTAAGTGGCACTCATATTGTAACAGTTAAGTAGTTGGGGATCCTTGATGTGAATATCAAGATCACGAAATCCGTAATGGAGCCATATCAGTTCAGTAGCTGTGCTAGCGAGGTCCCGGTATTCAGCTTCGGTACTAGAGCGTGAGAATTCTTCGTGCACTATGATAGGAGCCCAGGATCCAGTTGTGAAGCGACGATCATCTGGGTTTCCAGCCCAATTAGCATCAGAAAAGGAAATGGGAGGGATGGTTAACCCATGAGTGTGCCTTTGAGAAAGCGAAGAATCCGCTTGACAGCGATGAGTCGTTCTTCGTGGGAGATGAATATGTTGAAAGACCTAATTCACATCAAATGTAGGGTCGGGTGAGTGTCAAGTATTGGAGACCACCATCCTGTAGGATCGAAGATCCCCATCCAGTTGAAAACCAGCTGAAATTGGGGTAGAGCAGGGCTTGCATACCGTCATGTTAGCCTTGGAAAGAAGGTCAAGTTTGAGAGAGAAAGAATCGTGGGGGTCAATATTCAGGATGGTTAGAAAGCCAGTCCATAAGACCAAGATCTGCTCCACCTTTCAACACTACAAATTCATTCCATTCACAAAGCAAAGACTACTGGAAGGGCTCAAGCTAAAGTTCAGGGCATGTCCCTGAGATGAGTGCCTGACTTCCTTCCTGAAAGGCCTAGATGAAAGCTAAAAAAAGTTTGATTTTCATTTTAAAGTGGCCAGGTAGAAAGAAGTGAAGTTTCTATTGATAATTGATATTGAATCACGTCAGATCCTTGTTTAAAAAAGAATATCAGATGTCCAGGAAATGAAAAGAAAGGGATAGAGGAAGATTCAATACCAGCTGATTCCCTTATAGATTAACCTCCTTCAACCTCCGAAGCGGATAAGATCCCAAGAGCTTCATCTATACCAGCAGATGAAAGAGGAGCTTCTACGTGAACATTTCTAACAGCCTCCTCCAACAGTCTAGTCACTAGCACTGGTTCTTCCAGCAACAGCTCTTACTGTAACAGAACTAGGACCGTCAACTCCAACTGTAGCAGCGGGAATCCCCTCCCCACCCTAGCCGGAATGGAGGAAGAACTTTCACTGGAGACATCAGATGTTGCAGATGGTTGGGTTGGTCCGACCAAGAAAGCCATGGGAGCAAGGGGCTCGAAAGCTTCACTTTACTTAACCTTTTTTATTTTAATAAAGGGGCAAGCAACCAAATACCACTTTACAAGACTTAGTTATAATAAGGAAAACCCCGTATGTATATATTAGTAAGGCCTTTTCCCTTACCCGTGTTGTTGTTCTTCTTGTTCCCTAACTTTCTGGTTTAAATAAGGACCTCGTCATGTTCATCCTTGGCTTATTTCCTGTAATTTCTCTCTCTTCTTTCTTAGCTTTGCTCTAGGTCCCTCCATTTTTTTTTTCGACCTTTAGCCATCTCCAATCGATCCTCGAAAGAAAGAAGCTTTTGAGTCAGGGCAATGGGGGAAAGCCACAACCTCCCTGGACAAAGGCAGAGACCATTGCCCTACTTTCTGACCTAGAAGCGACTCCATTGGCTTTTCGAAAAGCAGTAAACTATGAGATGTCGTCTCGTCTCTTGAAAAGAATCGAAACTGAAGAATCGGCACAATCATCTCCCCAACCGATACAGAAGCAGCTTTCTGTTTATAAGCTTAAAGTACAACTGTACGAATGTAAAGAGCGGATGTAGCAGCTTTTTTTTGAAAGGTAGCTGTAGCTTCTGGCGCAGGAACTTTAGTTAGACTGAACCGCGCAACTTCCTTCTGCTTCCTTTTCTATATTATCTTGTCTGTCTTAGAGAGCAAGCGTATCTCTTCCGGCAATAGCACCTCTTCTTTTTAGCTTGACTAGCCAGCAGGAGCAGAAATCGCAATCGTCGTAATCCGAATAACGGAATCAGAGTAGCTGCGTATTGGCTTTGTAATTCTTCTTATGGCTTATTAAGTCTTTCCGAGAGCAGCAAGCCACACCACCCACCAACCCTCAGCCAAAAAGCCGTGCCGTCTCTTGCTTGGAGAGGAAGCGTCCACTTGACTGGCTTTCCTGCTTTCCTAACTGTAACGAGATCTGATTCTTTATAATAGTTACCACCTCTTCTTCGCAAAAAACCAACCATTCGTTCAGAGTCGACAACTGCAGATAGGCCTCTCCCCAATGCAATTATATCTCCTGCGAATCCTGCTTCCGGCCTCATTCTTCTATTTCTTTATATAAGATATAAGACGCAGTCCTCTCTCCTTGCTGCCAGCGTGCGAGCCTACGGCCTTGGTCTTCCCGAAATCGTGAAAAGAACGCAAGATAAGGTGCATTTTTTCATTTCAGCCCAGGACCTCCAAGCTTGTACGGCCGGATGTCGGTCCCACGTAGTTGGCGCAGGCCCCAATGACTTACCCGACGTTTTTTCGAAGACGTGTAAAATCTGGCTCCGTCCCGCAACATTCGATGGCGTACTGCACCAAGTAGAGAATTCAAAATTCTTCTTCCTTTCTTTCACTTTCGAGTGATTCATCAATAGGGGACCGTACCATAGGAAGGGGAAGTTCCTTCTTGGAATGCCGTCGTCTAGCTGGAAAGGCTTTTCTTTCTTGGCCCTGTAGAACCGGATTCCGTTCCTTGATTCGAACCAGACTGACAAACCTCCCATCAGATGAATAAGAAAGTGGTCCAACGAATCCAGCTGAGCACAGATCTATTCTTCGAATAGCAAGCAACAATAGAGAAAATCGCAGCTAAACCCTATCCGTTCAAAACGGGTACGATATCAACTAATTTCGAGGGCCTTGGAACCTGTTTGGAATTCGCAAGATATCAATCACCAATGAAGCCCTTCTCATGAAATTGGGGTGGGGTGTAATTCATGAGCCAGAGAGTTTTTGGGTCGTGGTGTTGCGGGGAAAGTATGTGAGAACATATGACCTTGTCCCTTCCATCAAAGCTAGAAGCCAGGACTCTCCCCTGTGGAAGGTGAAAAGTCTGGCCTAAGGTGTTGGAGGGTGTCTCTTGGGTGATAGGCAATGGAAATGGGAGGATTTCGCTCATCTTCTGCCTGCTTCTGTTGTCATGAAGATAGCAGCCACGGTCCCGCCCAAATGTGGGGCTGTTCAAGACTGAGTGGCCTGGAAACACACATCCAATGGTGCTTTGCTTTCTCCGTTAAGTCTAGTGTGCGAAGAGTTTTTTTACTCCAGAGGACAGGCTTTGTCGCTTAGTCTGTAAATGGGATGGCCCTCAACGGATCAGATCATTCCTTTGGTTAGTCGTGCATGGCAGGTTATTGACTAACGGCAACAGATTCAAGCGACAATTGGCAGACTCTCCCAGTTGTCAGTTTTGTGACGGTCTTTAGGAGTCTGAGCTTTATTGAGGGATTGCCCACGTTATGAAAAATCAAGTCTTATTCCTCTTCTCGAGAGATGTTGGGATTTCTTGATTCAGGGGAAATGCACTTATTAGAGATGGTATGAAACAAGAGTTCAAACTTCCTAGGATGTTAAAGTGTGATAGACATTCAATCAACGGATTTAAGAATCCTAGTATGTCTGACTTCTACTTCATAACTTACGCTACGATATTTCTTCTAAGGAAAGGCAGAACTGCAGCCCAATTGCCGTTCTAGGAGGGAGCTTGGAGAAGCCCAAGCCTATTCTTTCCATCGATAAAGTGAGAAGAAAAGGCCCTGACGGCATGGGACTGCTTCCTTTGCTACGGATGCCTAACTTCTTCAGTCTCATGCTTCTTAACCTTAAGGTGATAGAGTAGAGACAATTCCTATTGACCCCTCGGGTTCCTTCACTCACTTTTCGAGGCATCGGATTTGTGAACATGTCAAAAGCTTATTATTGTGCAAAGTCAAGCAGCGGGGAAGATCTTAACAAAAGCTACCCATGGTCCTAGTCCTAAGAAGGGTTCTGGAGAAAGAGTTAGGGCATACTTAGATTTTTGATTATGATTGATTGGCTCACTGAACTCCCCCAAACTAGTCGAAGGTTCCAGTCGGAGGTCAAATGAAGAAGGAATGCTTTTTTCTTGCGACTGGGAATAGAATAGACTTAGTGAAGCTAGTCTATTATCTTAGGTCTCACCTGTGCTATCACTAAAAGAAAAAGGGAATAGCCTTTCTATACATCCGCGACTCACTCTGGTAAGAAAAGAAGAAAGAAAGTCAGATCACCACTGAATCTATCTGCTCCCACGGTGCGGTAACTAGAAAGCACTACTTTATTTGTTCAAATCAATCCCCTCTTCGCTACTGACTTGGCTTCTTCCACTGAGGATGTTGGATTCCTAAATTCAATCATTTACCCTTCGCCCGCTAACTCTTAGAAAAAAAGTAAACCCATGCAGTCATATTCAAGACTAAGGATCCCTGTTTTTGAACATAATTTCCCTTTCGCCGGGATCAACTACTTTATATACGATAACGATACCATTCACATTAAAGCATTCGTTACGAGTCGCGGAGAGGAAGAGGAGCTTATGAAAGAAGAGACAAGAGCTCCTTTCCTTCTCCCCCGAGGTCATGAGCTACTCTCTTCTAGCCTTCCCCTAACAGATTCAATGGCATCGCTTATTCTTTTTCTTTCAAGCATGAGTGACCAGTCGATTCTCTAATTAAGATATAGCAGTCAACCATCAAGAAATCATCAACTAGTTAACCGGGGATGAGCTCTATGGCTAATTCGTTCGGCTATTCTATTAAGTAAGAATCGACTTAAGCTTAAGCTAGAGCAGCTCCTTCTATCACATCGGATTCTAGTAAAGAGATGGGCCTTCTCGTCTGATCTCTGCATCAACAGGAATGCGGGAAAAGCTTCTTCTCGGGACTCTGGGGCGAGAAGAAGCTTTCTCCGCCAAGGAAAAAGAAGTTCGATTCAATGTCTCTTGCTAACGCTTATTCCGCAGTCTCCTTTCCTAAAGCACCTCCCCTTTCTACAGATGCTGAAGATGTTACCGGCGGTTGTAGACGCTTCCGCAGCAATCATAGATCTAAGCTTTGAAGTCCCCAGTTCCGGATGTCCTATTCTTGTAGTTAGGTATCCCAAAGCTATTTCCTCTGTTCCTCCCATCCCTGGCTTACACCCTGTCAGTAGTAATACCTACCTCTAGCCCACCTTCCAAACGATTGAAGGTAGGACGGATTAAATTCCCCCGGGGCGACAAAGCAACAATTCGATAAGCACCCCAGCTCTTTTATTAGTAGGACGGGCGATGGGCAAACATCTTGTTTGGTAACTTGCAGGCCTCGGGCGCTAGCCTTGCGAACGGTTTTCTTTGGTTGCTATCCCCCGCTCTTGAAGGATTAGATTTGGTGGAATCATCTGGGTTTAAAAAGCTTTTGTCCGCTTGAAAGGTTTTCGTTGTTCTTGGCTGTTTCAATCTTGGTCGAGCGCCTTTCATAACCTCGGCGATTTATCACATTAAACAATTAAACCTATTCCTCAGGAGGGCTTCGATCCCTAAATTAGTATAGCGCCTACTCCGGGGATGATGGATATGATATCTTGAGTTAATAGAGCCAACCAAAGCTTGCTTACTTAGTGTGTAAAGACTACAGCTCCGGAAGATACCGGGCATCTGTGAAAGCTAGAATCGGTCTGCACCCTCCTCATTCTACTCAGAAGGAGCTCCGATTCCTATTGGTTTTGGCAGAGGCAAGAAAGAAAGAAGCTAGGCTTCACCCAATCTTCCAATCTAAATCTTACCGATCTCGGCTGAGAGGGCAAAAAGCTATAGATAAATCGATCGATAGGATGTCTTTGCATCCCGGACCATAAACCGTAGAAACGTCCAGAAATGGTAATACAATAAATTTAGCTATCTGGACCTAGCTCGATATCAGTAGAAGATAGAGCCGCTAGCCCGACTGGAGATAGTTACGTGCTTGTCTGAGAGGAAATGGGCGGGCTATACAGTAACGGATTACGGAATGCATCAAGGGGGCGTGGACCAACCATACATCTACCCGTTGCTTAGGTCATTCACTCAAGGCTACCGGGGATCTTGACTCAACGGAATCAGACTGCGGGTAGAAACCGTATAAAGCTTCGAATCCTTGAATAGACATCCCTACGCTAACCAAAAAGAAGCTAGCTATGCCCCCGTCGGGATAAAAAGACAGGGTGGAAGGTTCCCCAGGAGAGAGATACGGAGCAGAGCAGCACCCTTGGCCTATCGTTTAGGGAGGAGGCGAGCGCCTTACTCTTTTGGTCTTCACTTGACGTTCCACTCCTTTCCAACTCATTTCAGGGACCGTTCTGCAGACAGGACTAGAGCCCTTCTCGGGTGACCGAAATCCGAATGCACATAAAATCTCACCCTCGTATTTTGTGGTAGTCTAGTCGGCTCGGCGAGTGATCCAGGAAGTTATGCCTTAACTTCTGTAGTCTCTCAGGATGATAGAATCAGTAAACAAACTGAGATTCTTCTCAATCTGAAGATCAGTCGAGTCAAAATCTTTCTTCCCCCTTTTTTATATATTATAAGAAAACCTTCCTTAGCGTACTATACTTTGATAAAGGGAATGCTGCCGATACTTGAAAGACTCATCCTCTGGCAAAAGCTTGACTTTCTTACTTCAATCGCTTAACCCAGAAGGTCTCATTCCAGTTTGACTTCTATGCCTAATCGATAGTTCTTCTTGCTTCAGTTCCCTATGAGATTGATTGAACAGAGCTTCTTGCTACATAGAAATGTCCTACGAGACAGAGTAATGGGAAAGAAAATCTTAATGCGCCCAACAATGATTCTAATTCCCGCGGACTGGTTACATCAAGACCAGGTGCAGCCAGTAGCTTTTAGATCTTCAAAGCTTGTTCAATGATCCTTCCCTTTCCTTTCATATTCTTTGGAAACTCATTCCCTTACCCCGGCAACTCACTCTTTGCCAGAAAAGTCCTACCACATATTTACCCATCGCTCTCTTCTTCCTAAAGCCAATTCTTCACTCAACTACACATCATTTTCGGATTGCCTATGCCTTCTTTTTATTGTAGTTGATTTCATAATGAATAAGGCTTCCCCGCTTCTTCTTTGTTCTTGTGATTTCGTAAAGAGCGTCTTTTTAAGCCAACGGTGTTTTCAAAACGATTCCTGAGTCTACGGAGAGAAATCGGTCTTTAAGCGAAAATCCCGGGTTTTTCTATCTCACTCCACGGAGGGAAAAGGTTTGTTAATTCATTCAAAAGACTTCCCAGTTTCGTACTGAGATCAGACACCGAAGATGATATTAACAAGTGATAACATTGATTATATTTCATATATATAAAATCTACCATCAATCAAGATACAAAGTACCTAAGTAATGTCACATCTATACAATTGTATACCTACATTACAAAATCTCAGCACTTCATCTACACGAATGCTGCACATTATTCTTGTTGGTTCTTATCTACATGAATATTAGACATCGATGTCAGTTACAGGTTCAGACCACTGAATTTTCCAGGACTAAGTACTTGATCAGTTGAACACAAAGTTCAAAACAATATTAAACCTTCTGCATCTGATTATTGGTCTTGGGAGCAACCATGTCTTCTAAGATCATGGGGTAGCACATTTTTGTGTGCAAGCCTTTCCATACATTGTCTGCCAAGATGGCATTCACTGCATCAGTTGGATGGTATTGATCCCACCGGGTTGGTTGCATTGCTGCAAGCAATTTCTGATGCAAAGCACATGATCCATCCCTTATACTTTCCTAACCCACAGCAAGCATCAGTAGTGACATTAAAACCTGAGTGAAAACATCATAGAAGTATGAGCTGTGAATGCTATAACATACAAGGCAGTGACAAAAGGGAGAAAAACGTTAGGCGCCTTACCATAGAGTTCATGGTTCTTTATTATATCCATCGAACCTTCATACATATCACAGAAGGTGATTTTGGCATCAGGAAGTTCCAGACCTAGCTCTTCAATCATATATCTCATTACAAAGTTGTACTCCAGAATCATGTCATTTATCTCCTCAATGCACTCCCCATTCTTGCTGTTGTACCTCCACAAATAGTATGGAGCACAGCCAATAGGTGGCAGCCCCATGAGAATTACTTTCCTGACATTCATATTGTACAAGTTCTGTTCCATAAACATAAATGAATACGATCAGACATTACTCAATATATAAAGTACAAGAAACCATCCTTTCAAGAACACAACAAAATATGCGAAGTAGAAAACTAGAAAAATCACCTTTATTTCCTGCCGCTGCAACAAACTGGTTGAAGCTCCATGGTAGATACAGGTTTTGGATATTGGATACATTACGCAAATAGTAATGTATGTAGTCATTGACTCCAATAGAAACATAAAAGACTGAGTTCGAGATGAGCTCATTCGCAGCAGCCTCGCCCATGTTCAAAATAAAAGACTGCAAAGTATCCGTGAACTGCTGAATTTGCTGCGTGAAGGAGATTCGTTGACCCTGCAGCAAAATTACATGATTGTTGATTAGTTGTAAGCATAGCTGATGAATCTGCGATCTTATCCTCTTAGTACTGAGGAGCTTACCAGTTCTGATCCACTTGAGAATATAACTCCAGCACCAGCAGATGCATAATTGACCCCTTTAGTCATATCTTCAACAGTTCCCATCTGCCCAAGATAACTTGGTACAAAGGGAAGCCCGAGGCGCAGTGCTGATCAAATAAATGACAATAGATCAAAATGAGGAAAAACTCTGTCCTTCTTTTTATTGTAGTTGATTGAAATTGAATATTGAATAAGGCTCCCCCGATCGACTTAGGGTAAACGAGCTAGGTAGCTTGCTTCTTGTTTGAGTTGAATATGGACTTCAAGTAGTATTTCAGATGGGAGTACAAACAAGTAAGTAAACTAGCTGAGCTAGCCGCATTCCCAGCTACTAAGTATCCTTCCTTCTTTCACTTACAGTTCTCTAAGACATTCAGGGGCTGTGTAACTGCCGTTAGAACGCTTTTCTTAATCCGTTACGGATGTCGAAAAGTGAAGATTGGTTCTGTACCAGGTCATGGTGATATGCTTGATAAAGGTTTGTTTCGTCGATAGCATTTTATGATGTGGGATGCGTAGTAGCTGTTGTCACAGTAGGGGTCCTAAGGCGGGAATAGTCCTAAAGTAGCCATAGCGTTGATTGCTCTCCTTGTTCTATTGTATGGGCGAATTCTCTTAATGAAAGCCTTCTTTTTGGCTCTCGTGTGAGGGTTCTGCTGTTAAATGACTTTATAGAGTCCTAAGGGTAGTCTCAAAGATAAGGGATTCCCGCCGTATTAGTTTTGATTAGCTGTCCCAGGGAAAGGAGTCAGTATTGGCGCATGTCCGAGCTAAGATCGGTTGAGGCGGGTAAAGACGGTTTGGTAAAGGACTCCTTTAGTTTAGCGGTCATGGATCGATTCTAGGTGGTTAACTTGTATACCCCTATTATCAGAGTTCACGTTCTGATCATCCCATTGTTTTCAAATAGACATGCCATATTGGCTTTCTCCGAGGCCATAAGAAGGTAGTTGCTTAGGGACCGAAGCGAAGTAAGCTGGAGCTTCGAGGTCAGCTTCTAGGTCATAAGCCCATCTGCGATTCCCTCACTCGCTAGCAACCAAACCAAATGGGATTCAATTCTTCAATTCCCTTCTCTTTCGGTTAGCAACTAACTGACTCTCGTACTCGGTACTCTCTCCTCTCCCGCTGTCTAACCACCTTACCTCTCCGCCCTACCTCGGGCAATCTTTCTACCTTGGTCAAGTTGATCTTCGGGAAGGCCTAGCCTCCCTTCGGTCCTTCTTGTAGGTTAGGGGAAAGGGCTTCGGTTGAGTGCCGTTTCGACGGCTTTAGTTTGGAGGATCGTAGACTTCTGCCGGTCAAGTCGATGGGAAAGAGTCCAAACCCGTCGCCTCACCCTTCCTTAGCCACACCTCTCTTTCCTTTGCCCTAGACCTACCCAACAAATGGAAGTCTTCCCTTTCCCTTTAGCTTCATGGCTTCCCTTCCATGAGCATATTGTCATGAGTGAAGGTAATCTTTGCTATCGCCGCTTCCTGCACGGCGGTCTCTTTCTGGGACTTCAACCTCCACTCGATTGACATGGGGCCCATCTCTCTCGGCTTCAGTCAGTCTTTTGATCCTAGATCCGAGTCTCATGCCCTATAGTCCCGGCTTTGAATTCCTTCCCTTAGCCCACCTTTAGCTTGCTTCCCTCAAAGCAAAGATCGGATTCGTTCACTGCTAAACAAGAGTTCCGAGTCGATTTGGTCGTGATCCTTTCTTCTCGCCATCTCCGTTGGCAAGGTGAGTCTCATCCCTAGCTTGGCTACTTTACTAGACTATAGGCACTAGGCTATTCTTCGATCTCGAAAGAGTGAAAATCAGGATTGGATGCTGTTCCAATCTCTCTCATCGTGAAATCGAATTCACCGTAGATCGTTGATTCCCTTGCTTTGCTTTCGGGCAATGATTCCGATTCTTCTTTGCTTGCCCACTCTAACAGATTCTTATTAGTTCAAATAGCCCTAGCGAGCTCCCGTGAACTAGCAGCGGACGCATCAATAGCTGCAAACGGAGAGGAATGAATTCTAGAACTAGTGGGAGGACTTTGCCAAGAGAAAGAGTAGTGAAAGAATTTAGAGATAGCAAGGTCTTCATAAATAGCACGCACAGGACAGAGAGAAGGAAGAGCTTATCCCCCATGGGATGGGGGCACTCTCTTTAAATTACAGACGTTAGCAATCACGGCTGATTCAACAATCGTGAATTGAATTAGCCTCGGCGGAAGTTCTTTCTCTCTCAACTATTGTTTCTTATGCCCGAAAACGGAAAAGCTACTGGCCGTCGAATCTTTCTATCTTTAAATAAAATAGCAGACAAGATGCAATCGCAATCAGTCAATACCAGGCAAAGTCCTTACTTACCAGACCAGGCTCAAAGCGAGAAAGACCCGGCAAACAAGAAGCAGGGCATGGACCTGCTTCTACTATTGATCTTGTCCTCTGTCTCTTTAGCTGCGAACAAGTCTTCTTTCACAAGCAGTTCTCTTATCCGCTGTTGTTAGCTTTCGAGGGAGGAAGTGACCGAGGGATTATGTGTTGAAGGAAAAAGCCTTGCTCTCTTTTTTTTTCAGAGGGAAAGCGTCGAGCTCTTCCCAGACGGGGATTCTTTGGTTCCAATCCGGGTATAAGCGCCAGCCCTACGTCCGCATCTCACGAATGCCGTGTACTAAAAGGAACGGGGACAAGATGTCCAGCCTTCCATCTTTCAAAAAAACCAAATCCTCAGTTGGCTAAACTGATCTACTCTTCCTTTGAATAACCTAAGGTACGTATTGCCTGTTAAATCCTCCCTTGGCTTCTTGAAGGTAGGACTGACAAGTTATGGTTTTCAAATAGGGTACGACTCTTACACCGGTTGAGGGAGCCAACCTAAGCTCGTATGATATAGAAAGTAGAAAGGCCGTTTAGCAAAATAGAAAGGATAGGGGAAAGCGACGGCTTTTAGGATAGAAGTTACAAGGGGAGATAGAGTCTGACGTCCTAGGTAGGGAGTCTCTCAACCGATAGCGATAGGGAACGACTTATATACAAGGAGCTTTGACAGTAAAGTGGAGGTTTTTCATACTTGACATCAGTTATCACGGATTCAATCAAAAGAGATACCCGGCGTCAAGTCTCTACCTTCTCCTTCTGACTGGCTGTTCTCCCCAAACAAGAAGTGGGAAAGGGCTTCTAATGGCACAGCTGACAGTTTGATCTCTCCATCCATCTGCTGCATGAACATCGACAGTGAAATCACTTAATGTAAGGTAGCGGATGAGGCGAAAGAGCAGCATTGCATCTATCCTCAAATCAAAGAAAGAAGGCCCAACGACTGCCCGCTTCTATATAAAATAAAAGCCTTTTGCCTCCACCAGAGTTGACCAAGGATCTGTGGTCCCATCATACAGAATTCTGGCATACGGAATTTCTCAGGCCGGGCAGAGATCTGAAAGGCCCTTGTAAATTCCAAAGCCTCTGTGCTTGCGAACATCTTCCTCTAGTCCTTTGACGCATATCTAATAGAAATGGATTCCTCTGCCCCGGCTGGCTGGTGTGCCTTCTCTTACGGAAGCAGCTACTCCGGACAGAATCGTCCGCTGTTGAGAGATTCAAGTAGATATTTTCGACTTCAAGCGGATGTGCCATTGAGAATGATGTATATTAAGGAAGAGTTCTGTCTTTTCTTTCGGGAAGTGGAATCACGGTTGAAGGTCTTATCGCGGATTAGGGGTGTTGATATGAGGGTACCGAAGGTAATATAATTCGAGCGAATGTGAAGAAAAACCTACCTAACCCTCAAGGAAATGCTAAATTTGCTCTCTCCTATGGGAGAACTCTCTCTTGGAAGGGGAGTGTCTTCCATCAACACTGCATTCATTCTCTTATACCAAACGAAGCCCGGTCCCGGCTGTAACTACCGATTGGCAAACTACTTATATGTAGAAGCCGTTATGATAACGAGATGCGAACTACCTTTTCTTTTAGCTTTGGAACACTAGGTAGCTTGCCTGCCTCATTAGCTAAAGCGTGGGCTGGCTTTTCCTATTTGCCTGTAGTGAGTGATGCTCTAGTTCTTTGATAGCTAGCTTTCTAATAATATAGAGAACCTAACTCTCCTTAACCGGGGAGCTTTACCTGTTTATTACATGAAAGCTTTCCCCGGGGAGCAGGCAACGAAGCTAAGTAGATGTGGAAGCGAGGGCAGAACAAGCAGGCAAGCAGCGCGGGTGGGACCTGTTGTTCAGGAGGTTTGGAGAGCAAGTAACCAGGGAACTCCGTTCTATAGAGAATATCTCCTGGAGTTTTAGCTCTGGTGGTCAAGTAGTCCTTTAGCTGCCTGCCTTGATTCCCGCGTCACAGTAGCTAAGCGTAAGTAAGCGTGGTCAATAGAACGGAATGGAATGGTTGTTGCATTTATCCAAGCAAGGAGCGGGGTAGTTGACTCGCGGGAATAAGGGAATGCGATGTCGAAAAGAAAGGAATTGAATTAGCAATAGACTGAATTTCAGTATACTCTGCTTTAGATGCATTCTTCTTCTTTCCGTACCATACCTCTTCGGCGCATCAGCATCTGTTGTTGAAGCAAAATCTGTTGTAAAGTCAGATGTAGAATATTCATATGTAATTTCATTACCTGTTGGCGAATCATCCTCAGTTGAATCTTTTTTAGTTTCCCTCCCCGGTGGAATTGAAAAAGAAACTAGACTCCCCTCCTTGCGAAGAGGCCCCACCCGAACCACCCTCATCAAGTGCTACCTCAAAGCAGGAGCTTTCTTCTCCATCTTATTCATATCGAAATTGGTTTCGTGCTCCGTTTTCGCTCTCCATTTGCTCTTGCAAAATTCCTGGCATGCTGATATGCTACGAAAAAATTGTTGTTCTAAGCCATGTGAGACCCTACTCGTAAGTTTGAGTTAATAGAGTCTATCATACGGTGTATCGAAATGTATTGGATGGATGTCCTCGAAAATAAGATATCTAAATAGAGCTTCCCGAAACCATTGGTTTGGACGTTTCTAGTGATCAAGGCCTTGTTTTGACCTTCAACTCCGCTATGCGCAAAGGAAGCCTTTCTCTGCATATGTATGATATTTCATCCGTGAGTGTATTAACACGAGAAGGCTGGTGGGTTAGGCCGAGCCTGGTTCGGTTAGGACAGCAAGGGAAAGGTTGGGTATACAACTATCAATAGATAGGGAAAACCGGCCCTGAAGGTGTATCAAAAAGGACAACATCAGGTGAGCCTAATTTGCACTTCTTTAGTAGTGAACTCCTCTTCCGAAGCTCACGCCGAGCCGGAACCTATTGAAGTCGAAAGATCAATTCCCCGACTCAACGGCTTATTATGCCCCTGAAATAACTGATTTTGGAGCCTTTGTTTCGGCGTCTGCTTCAAAGGAGACTCCTGGGAATTCATTCCTGTGATTCTTGTCCCATCGATTATCAAATAGGGGTCGACACAGGCTGAAATATTCCCCGATAAAGCCAATCTCCAAGTGGAGGATTCACGCTCTAGCCTCATTTCTAGATCCGGGATCATATGGGTCATACGTTCCATTTCTGGTCACCTTCCAAGCTACGACTTAGGAATTGTAGCGAAGACTCGTGATTGATCTCATTATGGCTGGGCCAAAGCCTCTCTTTCTGATGCGAATTCGGTAGAATCGAAGAGAATTTTCGAAATAAGAAAGAGTCTATTTTCATATTTGAGAGAATTGTCTTCCATTTAAAATATCGTTTTGAAAGTTGGTGGGTGGAGTAAGAATATTAGGTAAAGCATTTCCTTCGTCAAAAAGCCTCCGGAACGGAAGGCGTTCGTTTCGGTCTCAGTTGGCGTCCATTTCGCAGCCCTAATGGTGCCATCTTGGACTAGGTGTCGAAGAGTTCCCAAGGAGTGAATTCGGTGAAGTGGATGACTCGTTTCTTTGTCCGGTTGGAAGACTCGGTCAGTTGGTTTCCAGTGCCAATAATTGGTAGAAACCAAGTCTGACTGTCAACGGAGAGATTTTTTCTCAAAAAATTCTTATTGTAAGTGCCCCAGCTTCTCCTTGGCTCTTGACAATCTTATCGATGAGGTTCCTTGAATTGATTCGAGGTGAAACCCTCAGACAACCCTTTAGAGGGAACTTGATGAGCGGGCATCGAGGAATTTCTCTGCTGTTCCCGGCTCTCATAAATGGTAGAAATGACTCCTCAAACTCCACATTATCCATATGCCTAAATTCTTTCATTTATAGAACTGGGAATGGGAAGAGGAATAAAAACCGGCAGTCCTTCTCTTATCCTTAACTGGAACAGGGAAGGAAAGTCCTTCAAAGAGCAAAGAGCAATAAAGGCCGGCGCGGTGCCATCCATTTTCCTATTGAAAAGGAAGGCGGGAAAGAATCCTAGGAAAGAACACGCTTGTGAAAGCAATCAAGCCCAGCGACATACGCGCTTACTTTTTATTTCATTTTAATCAAATTTCAGGCTGGCTCTTCTGCTTCCCCTTCTCTAGTCTATCTACTCTAGAAACTCGTCTCAAGCCTTGAAAGAAAATCAGTCTTTTGTGTGGCTGGTAATTTCTTTTCATAAGATATAGCTGTTCCTGCTTCCCTTTCTCGAGGCCGCCCTTTTCTACCTGTCGTTCGGGAGTTCGCTCGCAAGAACGTCGCGTACCAAGGGAGATCTTTCGATCACTCTCTTAGCCCCGACGCCCAAGGCACGCCTTCATCTCTACCCACCTTTTTGAATTCTAACCGTGACCAGCCATGACAAGGCTGAATGGATTAGAACCCTAGACTCGCTCTACTTACCGAAAACAAAACTCTTCTTCCTAACAGCTGATCTGCGACATCTTCTCTCTCTTCTTATTCATGCTACCGGTAAAGAGAAGGTTTGGATGTCAGGATCAAGAAAAAAAAGACCACTTTCGTACATAGGTGGAATGAACTTTCTTCTTTTCCGAGTGACTTGCTTAGTGGAAATGCTTGAGTGTCACCCGGGTAAAACGCGAGAAGTCTCTTCCCTTCGGTCAGCCAAATATCCGAATCATTGACTTCCTTCAATCTTCCGAATTCGGAAGAAAAGAATTTCTACCCTCCTAAAAGCAAGTAGCCTCCCTCACTTTTATGTTCTAGAAGTAGTCTCCTTTGGGGTTAAGGGTCTAGCATTACCTCCTTTTTTTCCTTAAAACCTTAAGTAACTTAGTGCAACATGGCAAATTTCATTGAGAGGAATCAGAAAAGAAATGAAAAACAACTCGAAAAGAATCTGGAGCATCCTCAGGTTTAGGTATTGTTCGTCGTACCAAGCACTTCTTGGCGAGCTCTAATATGATCAGATTTATAAGTAAGCATCTCTTGTAAAATATGAGAAACACCAAATCCCTCTAGAGCCCAAACCTCCATTTCTCCTACCCGTTGTCCCCCTTGTTTGGCCCTTCCTCTAAGGGGTTGTTGTGTAACAAGTGCATAATGCCCGCTGGAACGTCCATGTATTTTATCATATCAGCAACTTGATGAATTAATTTCAAGATATAAGGCTTTCCTATTAGAACAGGCTGCTCAAAAGGATCTCCCGTTCTTCCATCAAATATTCTACTTTTTCCCGGGCATTCGGGTTCAAATACCCACGGATTTGCTGTTTGCTTACCGGCTTCATATAATTCAGAAAATACTAGTTTTCTCGATGTTCATATCTCTCATCAAAAGGTGCTACGTCCTTGGTCAGTCCAAACAAAGCAAAGATAGGGAGGCTCCTCACATGTAATCAGTTGCAAGGAAAGATGTGCCCCTTTGTTTAAACAATAAGTCCGCGAGTGCTGTTCCTGGAGGGAGGGAAGTCAGAAGTGGCTGTTAGAAAGTGCTGCTCCAGCTCTTGGTAAGCATCATCCGTGACGGTTGGGTTAGGCTTTCCACTTTGGCCGAAAGAGCTTCTTTGCCCGGGCTTCTAGCTTTGTTCGAAATAGGGTGCTGTAGCGCTTTCTTTCTAAAAGCTATAGGCGATCTGAAGCGTAGGCAGAGGACCCGGGTCTAGCAGGAGAAGCGGTAGCTTGAAGCAACCTTTCAGAAAGAGACCGCAGTCGTGTCCTAAATACGATGATTTTTTCTCGCTAGGTTTAGTGTGAGTTCTTTCTCCGCTACTTCTCCTTTACTTCTGGCATTTCATCCATGCTATTTATCTGTGAATTGAATAAGGAAGAAGCCCGAGACTGTTAAGCTATCGTATTGTCTCCAGGAAGCATAGGTAGTTTCAAAGACGTAGCGTGGGCGTATACCATATAAGAGTCAATCCCCGGGAAATTTCCGTAAAAAGGAGAGCCCTCCTTCTAAACAAGACGATTTACCGCAATCGCCTCAGGACTCCACCTCTTTCTTCGGCGGGGGAACGAACTTCTGCTACACGAGGACTCGGTGGCTCTCCTATTCCTATCTCTTGGATGACCTCTCTTTTTTCAGACTAGCTTTCAGACCTAGGGACGGTTGAAGCCTATTCAATCAAGAAAGGCCTGACTTGCTTGCTTGCCTTTCCAAATGAGAGGACGAAGAACCTAGGCGCGGATTGGGCTCCCGAACCAAAGGTAAGCTCCTACAGCGCCTTAGGACTAGGACTGATCGGATATGCCTTCCCTTCTGACTTTCCTGAGCGAGTAGGTGATGCAGTCTAGGGTTACATGCCTGCTTCTCATAACCTACTTCTTATTACGTTACGACTTTTTTCCGCCCCCTCACGCTATAAAGTAGATTTCCTTTCTTATGGTCTATCCCCTCGTACCCGTCAGTCTAAGCCGGCTCGTAGGCTATTGGTTCTGGGGGAGGCAAATCCAGATAAATTGCTGGAGGATTTCCTTCTGCGAAGGGTCGGCTGTCATCAATATCAGGTTATTTAGCCTGAGGTTGAGCGGAAAGCTGAGTTGAAAGCTACTCCAATTCCGTTCCCCAGTGATTGCCAATTCTCTTTCCACTGAAGCAAAGGTGCGCCTTGAAGGTACGAGTCTATTCCTTCCTCCCGGTTGATTCGTCAACGAGAAAGATCATCTTTACTTGAAAGGCGTCACTCTTTATATTATCCGTATTGCAACGTGACGTATACTTCAACCTTCTCTCTCCCCATTCATTTCGAACCTCCGACAGTCGAATAGCAAACCTGTCTGTCCTGTTGGGAAGGCAGGACGAGAACTATAGTATAGGACGGGAACTAGAGTGCTCTAATTGCTCCTTCTCCGGTTGAAACCACTGTTGCCTGATCCGGAACCAGCTCTAGCTACTGTTCCATCTCCTGCACCGTTCTGCGCCTTTTTGAATGAAACGCCTAGCTTTGATGCTTTCTTCTTACCCACGCGAGATTGTTACCTAGGTGAGAGCTCTGCGTCCGTCTTGGACTGAGGGGCGCGAAGTCGGGCCTACTTTTTTTTTAAGTGCAAGTCCTGCCCTGCCTATCCCCTAAAAACCTAAGCGGCCCACCTGAGCCTTGAAAGCAAGAACTGTACGAGCCGAACGGACGAAACAAGCGAGTCCTACTTTGACTGCCTTGTCTACCCACCCACTACACAGGCCTGAGTTAGGTACAAAGGCACTCACTTTTAAGCATATCGAGGCTAATGTAAATTAGTATGCCAAAGGGATAAGTCGATCCAAGCGAACCGAGCAAGTCATTTCGTCTTTTCGGGATGAACTTATCGTGCGCTACGCCAGGCTAAA